AGTAATATATATATGAATTAGATATATAATATATATATATATATAGATGATAAATATATTACTATAAAAAAAATAAAAATAAAAAAGAAAATATAAATCTATTTTCTAATATATAAAATCAAAAAATATATATATAATATAATAGAAAGAATAATCTATAAAAAAAACCAAAAAAAGAAAGTTTTTTAAGAATAAAGTGGAGGAGATTTTTTCAAGCCCTTTTTTTATCTAATGGAACCTAATTAAGTATCCCTTTTCTATTTAGGAGAGATGGCTGAGCGGACTAAAGCGTTGGATTGCTAATCCATTGTACGAGTTAATCGTACCGAGGGTTCGAATCCCTCTCTTTCCCTTTCTCCTTTTGATGATGTGTAATAGATAAAATGCTAAGAAAATTCGAGCATTTGTACTATTTGTACTAATTAAATAAAGCAATAAAGAATCTTTCTTTTTTATTCTTCACGTCCCGGGTTACGTCCTGGATCGTTAGATAGGAATCCAAATATGAATAGAGAAACAAAGAATATAACTACAGTGTATACAAAAAGTTTGAGAGTAAGCATTACACAATCTCCAGGATCTTACTTTTTTTTTTCAAAAAAAAAAAAGAGAATAGATTCTCTATTTTTATACCAAATATCTAATTTTGATACCAAAAAATTAAGTGATTTTTTTTTTTCTAGCAAAAAAATAAAAAAAAAAAAAGTTTCAGAAAGTCATTTGAAATCAGATAATAGTCGAGTCTTTCATATGGAAACAGATTTCCATCCCAACATCTAGATATTTTTGTGAACTCGAATTGGGTTCTTTTATTTAGGGAAAAGAGGATAAAATTGAGGAAATAGAATCATCCAGATTTCGTATGGCTACCAAAAAAATTCAATGTTTGAATTAAGAGTTCGTTCATACGCTAAGATTTTTTTGATCTTTTGAATTGTTGGAAGAATAAAAATCGTGAATTTTTCTAAGACAAATATTAAGAATTTTATCGAAAACTTACAGCTGCTTGCCAAACAAAGGCTAAGAGAAGAAAGAAAAGAGGTATTACGGGCATAACATCTACGATTGGATTCAAAAAGGCGTAGGCCTCCGGCAATTTGGCGACTAAAAAAGTACTTGAAAAAAGGGCAGAATTCAAACAAATACAGATCAAATTAAATATATTAAGCATAACAAAAATTGGTGTTCTTGTGGATAATTTCATTTTGATTGAGTTATTAATATATTTTGAATATAAGTATTTTTTATACAAAGAAAAAAATAAAGAAAGATAGTCTAAAAAAACTTTGTTGAACTTACTCAATCAAAAACCCTTTAATTCTCTTATTAGAATTAAAGAAATAATATTTTCATACAATATCTTAATTGAATTCTATGTAATGATCAATAAAGTTAGTTTGATTTGTTATCTACACGTGTCAAAACTCTAGCAACAATGTAATCGATAATTTCATTAATTTCATTTGGGCTTAAATTGAATTGACGAACAACCAATAGCAATATTACTCTTTTAGTAGTCTTGAATAAAAATCGAAATGGGGCGTAGCCAAGCGGTAAGGCAACGGGTTTTGGTCCCGCTATTCGGAGGTTCGAATCCTTCCGTCCCAGAGTACAGTCATTCCGGAATCAATCTTCTATTGCTTTTGTCCACCACCTTTCTGTTTAATGTTTTTAATAAAATATTTAAATGAAAAGAAGAATCAACTTCTTTTTCATAATTTCAAACGAATTCAAAAAAAATCGATTTGCTTTTTTTATTTGTGTGTGATGCAGGTTAAGTAAGGTGGAACCGTAGATTCTAAGAGTTTTAATTAAAAAAATATATATTTATATTCTAATTTATAGAATACATATATCCAATCCAATATGGAATATGGAATTCATTTGAATTCTGACTTAACCTTTTACACATAAATTCACTATGCCATTACTAGAGAAAGAAAAAGGATAGATTACGATATACTGACTGAACTAGATTCCATAATTGAATCAATTACACAAACTACAGGAATGCTATGGTAAAACTTTATGCGGTAAAAAGCAACGTGCGACTTGAATTGAAGGACCTGATCTGCTGTGGATTTTTTGATCCGCCACTTTTTATATAGATAGGAATAAAAGTGCTCTTGGCTCGACATTTTGTGTTCTATTTTACTAGAGTCATACACCTTTTTTGAATATAAAAAAGAGTCCAAGGTGGAGCTCCCGGCGAATAGAAAGTTTTTATTCTTGTCGCAGGCGTAAGGATCTAGGGTTAGTGGGAATCACTAAGTTGGAACACCCCCGTAAGTATTTTAATTTTTATATTGAAAAAAAGCCCTTTCAATCAATTTTACACTGCAAAAGGAACGGGAAATTTTCTGAAAATTGTCAAATTCTTTGAATCAAAAGTCTATCATGCTTGAATCAAGCGTTTGGATGATTCTTTGTATAGAAAGAAAAAAAATCATAACCAAAATAAGGGGCTTGTTGCTGTCCTTTTTTTTTATTAGAATTTCGATTTATTATTTAGTATTCGTACCTTAGGAAGAATACTAAATAATACCCGGCTAACAACTACTCTGTTTTATAATCATATTGGATCTCTAGAAATTTTAATTTTTTTATAAATACAAAATTTTACTGTATAGAAACTAATACTGGTTGTTATAGATAGAAAAAAATATATTAATTCTAAATAAAATTAATATATATATATATTAATATATTTTTTCTAAATATATACTAAATATATATATATTATTATATGAATAATTTATTCATTATTCATAAAAAATGGGTCTAAAAAGTATAAAAAGATTTGAGATTACCCTACCTGGCTTAGTTTTCATTCATTGTATGAACTAACAAGGACAAAGAGTTAAGCTTTTTTATTATTTTTTTTTCTATTCTTTTCGCTATATTAAAAATTCACCATCATATTGACAACAGTGTATCGACCAAATATAATTCTCTCATAGAGAAATAGATCTATTTATCCCTGACGCACACATGACTGGACTGGATTTTTTTTATTCTGGTTGTATCTACATATTTACAGGACTTTCTTTGTTTGTTTTTTAGGGTTGCTAACTCAACGGTAGAGTACTCGGCTTTTAAGTGCGACTAGCATCTTTTACACATTTGTATGAAGAAAAGGATTGGTCCAGATCTACGGTAGAGTTTGTAAGACCACCACTGATCCTAAAAGGAATGAATGGAAAAAATAGCATGTCGTATGAAGGGAGAATTCAGATAACATTTTTTTTGCTTTCCTGATCGCTACAACCGTGTTTTCGGTGTCGAAAAAATCAAAAAAAGAATTCTACTTTGGGTCGAGTTAATAAATATAAATGGATGGATAAAAAAACCAGTTTTACTGATTCCAGGAAAAAAAAAAAAGAAACGAGCTTCCATTCGTAATTTGAAAAATTACCCGATCTAATTAAATGTTAAAAATAGATTAGTGCCTAATACGGGTATGGGAAGGAATTTTTTTCTTGCGTGTTATTATCAATTTTTTCATGAGTCCTAATTATTTTTTTCCCCAGTCCGTTTGGGTTAGGTTGGAGATGGATGTGTAAAAGAAGCAGTATATTGATAAAAATATATATTTCCAAAATCAAAAGAGCGATTAGGTTAAAAAAATAAAGGATTTCTAATCATCTTGTTTTGTTATTCTATAATATAACGAACAGAAACCTATTAAAGATAGAGAATCTGGTTAGCAGTCTACCTGTTTATGAGGTATCTATTGCTTTCGTAATCTAATACCTTATTATGACTATATCGCACTATGTATCATTTCAGAACTCAAGAAAATAAAGACTTTACTTTTAGTTCAAATTGAATTTCAATCCAAATGGAGAAATTTCAAGGATATTTAGAGTTCGATGGGGCTCGGCAACAGAGTTTTCTATATCCACTTTTTTTTCGTGAGTATATTTATGTACTTGCTTATGATCATGGTTTAAATAGATTAAATCGAAATCGCTCCATTTTCGTGGAAAATTCGGATTATGAAAAAAAATATAGTTCACTAATTGTGAAACGTTTAATTTGGCGAATGTATGAACAAAATCGTTTGATTATTCCCACTACGGATTTGCACAAAAATCCCGTTTTGGGACATACGAATCATTTGTATTATCAAATGATATCTGTTTTATTTGCAGTGATTGTAGAAATTCCGTTTTCCCTAAGCTTAGGATTCTCTTTTGAAGGAAAACAAATAAAAAAATCTTATAATTTACAATCAATTCATTCACTATTTCCCTTTTTAGAAGATAAATTATCACATTTTAATTATGTCTTAGATGTACTAATACCTTACCCGATCCATCTAGAAATCTTGGTTCAAACCCTTCGTTACCGGGTAAAAGACGCCTCTTCCTTGCATTTTTTTCGGTTTTGTCTATACGAGTATGGCAATTGGAAGAATTTTGATATTAAAAAAAAATGCATTTTGAATCCAAGATTTTTCTTGTTCTTATATAATTCTCATATATGTGAATATGAATCCATCTTTTTTTTTCTACGCAAGAGGTCTTCTCATTTACGATCGATAGCTTATGAAGTCTTTTTTGAGCGAATTTTATTCTATGGAAAAATACACCATTTTTTTAAAGTATTTGTTAATAATTTTCCAGCGACCCTAGGGTTGCTCAAGGATCCTTTCCTACATTATGTTAGATATCACGGAAAAAACATTCTGGCAACAAAGGATACGCCGCTTCTGATGAATAAATGGAAATTTTATTTTCTTAATTTCTGGCAATGTTATTTTTCCGTATGGTTTCCGTCGCAAAAGGTCAATATAAATCAATTATCTAAAGATAATTTAGAGTTTCTGGGTTATCTGTCAAGTTTGCGATTAAATCCTTTAGTGGTACGTAGTCAAATGCTAGAAAATTCGTTTCTAATAGATAATATTAGAATAAAATTTGATAGCAAAATTCCAATTTCTTCTATTATTGGATCGTTGGCTAAAGATAAATTTTGTAATGTATTAGGGCATCCCA